AAAATCCGTCAAATTGTATCTGACTAAACCCTGGTATTGTATACATTCCCTCATTTCCATCCCGGAACATCTTAAGTTTTCCGTTTATCGAAAAAATCCAACTATTGGCTCACTCTTCGTTGAACCATATAGATTGATCTAGCAACGATGGAATGTATATTTTGCTCATTCGAACAACATGAAATTTTATCCAACCCCATATACATATATATATGTACTAAATACGTATGAACGGAGGAATAAAAAAAATGTGACTCAATTTTGAATTTGCGACAGATACAAATGGAAATGAATTGATAAAACATTCCTGGAAACAAAATTCTGCCACTTAGACTTATGGAGTCTTGTATAGAATATCAAAATAGATCCAATTTCTACCTTATGATATTACGATCAGATTGGGTACCATAAATGGATTCGGAATTGAATCTGTTCTCTATGAGTGAGATAAAGACAGAATAATCAGGAACCGTCTAGAGTTGACTTTGATTTTAGCACTTAATTTATTTCATCGATTCCGTTGTTCAAAAAATGATTCGCAGAGAGAAAAGATATTTCTACCCATTTGTTAATTAGTAGAATACGATTGAAGTGCGTAAGAGAAGTCATATTTATTAAGTACATGCAGATATAACTATCTAGCTATCCGTATATCCCATCTTTTATCGAAGTTCCCTTGAGGCAACATAGGTCGTGCTATATCCAAATTTCGATTTTATATTCAATATATTCAATGAAAAATGCAAGCACGACGATTTCCTAATAGGAATATGTAGATAAGATACCTGACTAGGTATCCGTGTAAGAATTTCTGTTCTGGGGTTTACATATACACATAATTGTTGTTATAATTGAAATTGAAAAGGATTAATTATGGAAAAGAATTGAGACTGATTAGTCGTATATCAATTTGATCTCCTTATGTCATTAAGGAAACCAAATTGGAGATCAAAATCCAAGAACCATTCATGAATTCACAGTCATTAATGCTTCCAATTTGCTCTTAATTTTGGATTCTGTGACTGGAAATCCATTTTTCTCTTTCAATAGAAAAAGGGGGGAAAGCTTTTATTTAGGTGTTGTGTGTTTTGAAATACAATCAATCTAAGAGAACAACAGGATCCAATCAAAAAAAAGAAATGGTTCAGCAATTCCCCAGAATATTTCCATCTATATCTATTTTGTATCGTTTTGGCGGCATGGCCGAGTGGTAAGGCGGGGGACTGCAAATCCTTTCTCCCCAGTTCAAATCCGGGTGTCGCCTGATTAACAAAAGACTCGGAATTTCTTACCCTACTAAACTAATAGAACTCACAAAATTCTTGCCTGGCAGAAGCAGAGGTAAGGGGCGGGGACTGTCGATACCCAATTTTAAGAATCGGGGGGTTGACTTTCAATTATTTCTTCAAAAATCGGGGTGTGACCCAAACCTGTACCATACCAATATGAATTACCAATATAAATAAAGAAATACTCACTTAATTACGGATTCCTGATGCGTTCAGGCCATTGATTTGATTTATCAATCGAATCAAATCCATAGTAAGATTCAATTGTGAGATTCAGAACTACGAAAGTCAGGGACCGTAAATCCGTGTATCCAAAGGAAGGTTCCTAAGAGACTGTAAATCCTTGCTCCTAGGATCCAAGAAGGGGTTATAGGAAGGACTATAAATACTTCCTAATTACCCTACCCTACTAGTGTTTACTGACTGAGTCTTGAAGTAGATTGGGTAGGCTGGTGGGGAATCCAATTAGGAGTTGTGGAAAGAACTGAAGATACTTTGTATCCATACAAACTCATGAGAGTCTCTGAGTGCTCAGGTTTTCAATTAATATTGTATGGGTGATTGGCTTTTATAGAATAAAAGGGGAAAAAAGTGCTTTCGTTGGGGTAACCCCGCCAAGAATGTAATAGGGTGTCTTCCAATTGTTTCACATTTCACAGAAGTAGAGACAGTAAGGCTTAGATGGGAAATTAGGAGTATGTGATAGATAGTTATATATCTTGATGGTATATTTTTTTTTTCTGCTTTTTGTTTATGAAAGGCAACAATAGGTCTTACTATTCCTACATATTCCATTAGTCACATTCCCTTGAGACTTCCAAGGGGCAACTGTGTATCTTGCTTGTACTTAGTGCTTTCCGATTCCACCAGAAATCATATAGGGACTTGTTACGGGTGTATTCATTGGATTGGTTCATCAAAAACGTTAGGTCAAAATCCCATTTTGACTCTGCACCATTGATTCCACTATTATTAGTGATCAAGAATGGAATAATTCCTTCATATTCATAGAGATAGGGGACACGATTCACATGGATATAGTAAGTCTCGCTTGGGCTGCTTTAATGGTAGTCTTTACATTTTCCCTTTCACTCGTAGTATGGGGAAGAAGTGGACTCTAGGGGTACTACTAATTGAGTTGAGTAATCGAATTTATCAATTGTTTAATAGATCGTTCTGCAAAGCGCTTTTAAATCAAAATATCCCCACCTCATAAATTCTACTGGAATCCAATATGAATAAGAACCTTTCGATCAAACAAATATTTCAACGACTTGATTCCCATATTCGTATTTCGAAACTCAAAGGGATACACATGATGGGAAATTTTTTCCAACCGAATTCTTTCTAAATATTCTATTTCGACAAATCGGCCCTTACTAGAATTATGCATATTACAATGAGGAGCAACCAACCCCTATTTTTTTTTGTGATTTGTTTCCCTTTTCTCTTTGCTGTTCAAAGAGGGAACCGTTCTTCTATTACGTACGTGGATACGTACTTTCTATTGAGGCGACATAGACATAGTCGTTGTCCAAAGAGGTACTACGCCTAATAAGATCTTACTTTCGTTGGGTATGCGTACTTACCTTTTTATACTCCTAGGAATCTTATTTATGCTTTATCGACTCGTCTCATGTCATGGTTCAAGCATGAAAAATGGGTGGGGTCTACTACATCCTTTTCAAAATCCGAAGAAGTTACTATAGAACTTTTTGGATCATCCGTTAACGGCTCAATCAATTACTTCTTCGTAATGCTAAAAAAAGGCTTAGTTTTCTTTTATATAATATATGCCCATACTAGTCTTTCTCCATTGATTCTTTCAATGGATCCCCGGATCCATATTGAAAATAATCAGAAACCCAGGAATTAGAAAAGTTGACGTTCGATTATTTCAGATTGATCGGGATCAATACAAATTGACGTAACAAAGAAATAGAATTGGAGTGCTATTTACATGTACATATATACATGTGGGTACATATTGTGGATTGATCTATATCAAGCTCATACCTTTCTACAATAATAGATAGTGTGGTAGAAAGAACTATAATGAACCTTTCTACCATACTATCTATTATACTGCTGACTCCAACCCGACCATTTAAGACTTGGAATTTGAATCCCTTTCTTTCATTTCTTCAATCGTTGATAAGAACTAATAAGTCAAGTTTCAGTCAAATTAATCACTTTGACTGACTGTTTTTACGTAGATTATAAGTAAAAAAGCAGTAGGAACTAGAATGAACAACGCAGTAGCAATAAATGCTAGAATATTGACTTCCATAATCTCATCGTTTTTTTTGCTTCGCAATAACTCGGGATCTAATCCCATAGAGATGATAAGTCTTTCTCCTGTAAATTCAATAGGATAGATTGTATCCTGATGATACTTAATCGTATCAATATCATGAATAACAATATCTGATCTATCAAATCGATTCATCGTCGAGAATTGAATAGTATAACATAGGAAGATCTTTTATCCATACCGAATCCAAAATTGGATTCCTGGTCCAATCAAGAATCCCATTGAATTTCTCATTTCCACTCTTTCTTTTTTATAACCTGCCGTCTTCCTTATACAATCGTCTGGCCGGCGTTCCATTGGTCACAAACCCAAACGGTAGGGATGAAATGGAAAAAGGAATGAGTTAAGTTCTAAACGAAGTTTTTGTGAAGATCTACTCTTTTTGGAAGACAGAGAAGTGTGATAAAGATTGGTCCGGTAGAAAAGATCTAACAGAATATTCTATTCTGACAAATTCATTTATTTATTGATTTTGTTTTTTCTTCGATGGGGCCATTAAAATAGGAAGAAAAAAAAAAAGGGGGGGGGTAGGTTTCATCTGAAAAGTACTCTGTCGCTGTCGGGGTAACTAGTAACTATACTATATTAATTAAAACTATATTAATTAAGTTAATTGCGTATCGTACAATAAACGAATACAATTTGTGTATGTGCTCCCGGGAAACGTATGAGTACTCTATTACATGGACCAGGAGCAATCGTACATGGACCAGGAGCAATCGAAAAAGACAGGCCCGTAGGGTCTTCTCTTGAAATCTGAATAGGGCGATACCGCCGATCAATCTACATATGTCTCTCCCCATCAATCGGTACTAGTTGAAGTAATTGAAAGTCCCATATTTGTACGATGAGAAATGCGAAACGAAAAACACGAAAGAAATAAGGATCCCCCGGGGATTAAATCCTGCTCCTTGTCCCCCCTCTTCGCAGAAAATGGGGAGATGAGTTGATGGATTCATCGGATTCTAGGTCGGGACTGACGGGGCTCGAACCCGCAGCTTCCGCCTTGACAGGGCGGTGCTCTGACCGATTGAACTACAATCCCGGGAAATGGGGTGTACGGCATACATACATATTCTTATAATTTCATTCGAACCCTTTCTTTCTATTCTATATTAGATTGAAAATCGACATCTTTCTGTTACAAGAAAGACGAGTGATATACTGATATACACATGGATATGGACTATAGTGGGAGTGACACGGATTACTAGTAATCCTGTGGTTATTTTATTACCAAATCAATTGATAATCCATTTTTCAATGAAAAAAAAAAGGACTCTTTATTTCTATCTATCAGGCATTTCATTTATAGAGGACAAACTGGTTATATCATCCTCATGGATCGGCGAATTGTTGGGCCGAGCTGGATTTGAACCAGCGTAGACATATCGCCAACGAATTTACAGTCCGTCCCCATTAACCGCTCGGGCATCGACCCAGGAAGAATCAATTCTAGGCTTATTGATAATCCATGATCAACCCCCTTTCGTCTTACCCCCAGGGGAAGTCGAATCCCCGCTGCCTCCTTGAAAGAGAGATGTCCTGAACCACTAGACGATAGGGGCATGCCCGCCCGATCGCCATCATACTATCTATGCTCATAGTATGAGCAGTTTTTTGAAATTGTCAATATACAATATATATGACTAGATCCGAAGAATCTTTCTTGCTTACAAGATTCCGTAGAATGGAATTTTGGGATTGTTGATTCATGAACCATCCTATATATAAGAGAGGATAGGATCCTTCAGGGAGTGATTTGTCCGACAGAAAAAGGGCAAACCCCATTCCATTTCTTTCATTTTCACTCGTTGATTCGTTCGTCGTTAAGGTGAGATATGCCTATCTCACACTAACACTAAACTAAGCCAGGAAATTCAGAAACGATAGAATTTCTTTTTTTGAGGATCGACGAATAATCGAAAAGATTCTTTTTTTTTTCTAATAATTTAATTTAGGGTACGAATCGAATCCCTTCATCACATGATTCGATGAAATACCTTGGATCTATATCGGATTGGTACATGTATCAATCAACCAAGCGAATCTCGTCCGGATGAATCAATAAAAGCAAAGCAATTAGGAGCGTCCCTGAAACAATTCATTGCATTGATATTTCTCAAATATCAATAACTAAAACTTCCTAGGTAAATCAAATTGATTGTTCCTGAATGAGCCCCTATGTATACATGTACATTATATACATATACATTATAGTACATACATAGATATATGTAGTAGACTCTATAGTAGCTAGTGATTAATTCATTTTTTGAAGAAAATGGGCCCTTTTAACTCAGTGGTAGAGTAACGCCATGGTAAGGCGTAAGTCATCGGTTCAAATCCGATAAAGGGCTTTTTCTACGAAGCTCCAGTCTTCGTCTTCATTTTTCATTGGAGAATAGAGATATTGTTGATATTTGTAATAAAAGTAACCCATAATGAGTTATCATTCTAATGAGTTATAGGTATAAAGTGAAACAGTTGTTTATTATGATTATGATAAGTAATCGTACTTAGTAGGAGGACTACTATGTAATTCACTACAAGCTATACCCCTCCTCATATTATTCCTATTTTTGGTCCTGGGACATAGATATTCTAGATACCCAATCAAAATTGTGAATCGCCAAACAAAAGTATTCCCATTTCTCTATTGTTCCAATCAAATCCCTCGGAAAAATTAGAAATCAAGAAAATCAAAAAGTAAGTGGACCTGAGCCATTGAATCATGACTATATCAGCTATTCTGATATTCAAATTCGATAGAGATGCAATTGTAGAAGCGAACTTTTTCTTTCCTTGGACCACGCAATAATTTGTCGATATTTCAGATTGAATCTTCTTGTTCCTGGATTCTCCATAGGAATAAATTGCTCTTCCTTTCCTCCACAGAGATACGTTTATTCCAAGTCACAAGAGCAATCTCTTTTTCAATACCTTTCTTTGATTCCAGAAAAAAAAGAAGTTTCTATCTATATAGGATTTAGATATAGATATCAAATCATGGCTTCAGGTACAAAATATTTCCATATTGATGCATCAGATATTTTTGTTCCTCCAATGCAACGGAAAACGAGTGCGATAAAGGGGGGATTTTGATTTCCAGTCTCCCTATTTAATTTAGGGGGCAGGGACAAAAAATAGGGTCCTTTTTTTTTCTGCCGGATATAGGGTAATAAAAAAAAGTAAAGAGGGAAATATTCGAAGTTTCTTTTTTTTGGTTCGACCCGCGAAAAGATATACTCTGGAATTTTAGATTCATTCGAAGGAAATATAACAAAGAAGACAATAACAAACAAAAAGCAATCAAAAAAGGAAGGAGTAAGAAATTATATATATATATAGGATACTGTAGTAGTTTAGTATACACATAAATTACGAGAATCCATAAAGATATTTATTGATCTTTTCTCAATAAGATCCAAGAACAAGAATACGATTAGCTTATGGAATGGCGAGCTAGATCTGGGGAGCAACTGATAACGAGAGAAAGGATCGCTTGTTTCCTCACAGTTATTTCAAAAAATGGATCTGATTGATGGGTCATAAGACAATTCAGGGTTCGGATGGTTATTAAGAATAAGAAGGAATAAGGAATAGGAAGGAATAATCGAATCGAACTCATGGATTTACCTAGGTTGGTTTCTGGCCCAATAGAAAGGAAGGATTTGTATCTTCGAAACCCATTGGATGGAAGGCGCAGTGGACGAGGAATCGTTCATAGATGACCGAACCATCGTATGCCCTGAGAATGATATGAGGTGTTCGGAAATGGTTGAAGTAGTTGAATAGGAGGATCGATATGACTATAGCCCTTGGCAGATTTACCAAAGAAGAAAATGATTTATTTGATATTATGGATGACTGGTTAAGGAGGGACCGTTTCGTTTT